AAAGGGTTCGAAAACATATTTATTCTGACTCAGAAGGGGAGATGCATTGGAGTACCGATGTGTATCATGCATCCGAATTTTTGTATAGTAATGTACATCTCTTACCAAAAACAAGTCATTTATGGATATTATCAGGAAAGTCGTGCAGGTCTGATACAATCCATTTTTTACTTCGCAAGGATCAAGATCAAATTAACATGGATTCTCTTTCTACTGGAAGAAAAAATATTTCTAATCTTTTAGTAAGTAATGATGAAGTAAAACGAAAATTATTAAGTTTGAATACTTTTGGTACAAAAGAAAAAGGGATTAGCAATTATTCAATATTTAATCAAATGATATGTACGGATCATTCTCATTTAATGTATCCTACTATTTTTCACAATACTTTTTATTTATGGGCCAAAAGACGAAGAAATAGATTTCTTATTCCATTCCAATCGATTCAAGAACGAAAGAACGAACTAATGCGTCCTTCTGGTGTTTCCATTGAAATACCTATCAATGGTATTTTTCATAGAAATAGTATTTTTGCTTATTTCGATGATCCTCAATACAGAAGACAGAATTCAGGAATTACTAAATATAGAACTATAGGAATTCATTCCGTTTGTCAAAAAGAAGATTTCATTATCAAAGTAGATCGATTTTTTTTTATTCCCGAAGAAGTGCATATTTTACCCGAATCTTCTTCCATAATGGTACGGAATAATAGTCTCGTTGGAATAGGAACACCAATCACTTTCAATATAAGAAGTCGAGTAGGCGGATTGGTCCGATTAGAAAAGAAAAAAAAAAAAATAGAATTAAAAATATTTTCTGGAAATATACATTTTCCCGGAGAGAGAGATAAGATATCCCGACACAATTCTATCTTGATACCAGCCGGAACGGTAAAAAAAAAATGGAAGGAATCAAAAAAAATTAACAATTGGATCTATGTCCAATGGATGGCAACTACCAAGAAAAAGTTTTTTGTTTTGGTTCGACCTGTAATTTTATATGAAATACCGGACAGTATCGATTTTGTAAAACTTTTCCCCCAAGATCTATTCCAGGAAAGGGATAATCTGGAACTCAAAGTTGTCAATTATATTCTTTATGGAAATGGAAAATCCATTCGGGGAATTTCCGACACAAGGATTCAATTAGTTCGGACTTGTTTAGTCTTGAATTGGGATCAAGTCAAAAAAAGTCCTTCTATTGAGGAGGCCCTCTCTTCCTTTGTTGAAGTAAGTACAAACGGTTTGATTGAGTATTTTCTAAGAATTGACTTAGTAAAATCGAAGACTTCATATATCAGAAAAAGAAATGACCCATCTGGTTTAGGATTGATCGCGGATAATGAATCGGATCGGATCAATATCAATCCATTTTTTTCTATTGATTCCAAGGCAAAAATTGAAAAATCACTTAGCCAAAATCACGGAACTATTCGGATGTTGTTGAATAGAAATAAGGAATGCCGATCTTGGATAATTTTGTCATCATCTAATTGTTTTCAAATAAGACCATTCAACAATCTTAAATATCACAATGGGATAAAAAAAAATCCTAAAATTCCAATTAATAATAATAATTCATTAGGCCCTTTAGGAATAGCCCGTCAAGTTGGAAATTTTTATTCACTTTACCGTTTAATAACTCATAATCAAATATCAATAATGAAAAATTTCCAACTTGACAAAATAACGGAAATTTTTCAAGTAATTAAATATTATTTAATGGACGAAAATGATAAAATTTTTAAACCAGATCTAGACAGTAATATCGTTTTGAATCCATTCCATTTGAATTGGTATTTTCTCCATTATTATTATTGTGAAAAAACGTTTACAATAATTAGTCTTGGACAATTTATTTGTGAAAATATATGTCTAGCTAAAATGAAAAATGGACCACATCTAAAACTAAAATCGGGTCAAGTTATAACTGTTCAAATGGATTCTGTAATAATAAGATCGGCTAACCCATATTTGGCGACTCCAGGAACAACCATTCATGGCCATTATGGAGAAATGCTTTATCAAGGAGATATTTTAGTTACATTCATATATGAAAAATCGAGATCCAGTGATATAACACAAGGTCTTCCAAAAGTGGAACAAATATTAGAAATACGTTCGATTGATTCAATATCTATGAATCTAGAAAAAAGAATTGATGCTTGGAATGAGTGTATAACAAGAATTCTTGGCATTCCTTGGGGATTCTTGATTGGTGCTGAGCTAACTATAGCGCAAAGTCGTATTTCTTTGGTTAATAAAATCCAAAAGGTTTATCGATCCCAGGGAGTACACATCCATAATAGACATATCGAAATTATTGTGCGTCAAATAACATCCAAAGTCTTGGTTTCAGAAGATGGAATGTCTAATGTATTTTTACCTGGTGAATTCATTGGATTATTGCGAGCAGAACGAACTGGGCGTGCCTTGGAAGAAGGAATTTGTTACCGAGCTTTATTATTGGGAATAACAAAAACATCTCTCAATACTCAAAGTTTCATATCGGAAGCGAGTTTTCAAGAAACTGCTAGAGTTTTAGCAAAAGCCGCTCTTCGGGGTCGTATTGATTGGTTGAAAGGTCTTAAAGAGAATGTTGTTTTAGGGGGAATGATACCCGTTGGTACCGGATTCAAAAGAATAATGCACCGTTCACGGTCAAGCCAATATAACAAAATTACCTTGAAAAAAAAAAAATTATTTGAAGTAGAAATTCGAAATCTTTTGTTCCATCACAGAAAATTATTGGAAATGAAAAGAATCAAATAATTTTCTGTGATACATTTGAAATATAGGATTGAATGCGCTTTTAGGAAGCATTCAATTCATCCCTTTAAATGCAGTCATTTGATTTGGTAATTAAAGTATAATAAATAGAAAAAAATGAATGACCTGATTTTATATTAATGGCCAATCGTCTATAAAAGAGAAGGTTCCATCGGAACAATTATTTATTGCTATTTCACAGGATACCTGGTCTCGTTTTTTCACTTAAAAAAAAACGTGTGGGGATAAATGACAAAAAGATATTGGAACATAACTTTTGAAGAGATGATGGAAGCTGGAGTTCATTTTGGCCATGATACTCGGAAATGGAATCCTCGAATGGCACCTTTTATATCGGGAAAGCGTAAAGGTATTCATATTACAAATCTTACTCGAACTGCTCGTTTTTTATCAGAAGCTTGTGATTTGGTTTTTGATGCAGCAAGCAGAGAAAAACAATTCTTAATTGTTGGTACAAAAAAAAAAGCAGCCGATTCAGTAATACGGGCTGCAATAAGAGCTCGATGTCATTATGTTAATAAAAAATGGCTCGGAGGTATGTTAACGAATTGGTATACTACAGAAACGAGACTTCGTAAGTTCAGGGACTTGAGAACGGAGCAAAAGACAGGGAAACTGAACTCTCTTCCAAAAAGAGATGCCGCTATGTTCAAGAGACAATTATCTCATTTGGAAAGATATCTGGGTGGCATAAAATATATGACGAGGTTACCCGATATTGTCATAATCCTTGATCAGCAAGAAGAATATACGGCTCTTCGAGAATGTATCACTTTGGGAATTCCAACGATTTGTTTAATCGATACAAATTGTGACCCAGATCTAGCAGATTTTTCGATTCCAGCTAATGATGATGCTATAGCTTCAATCCGATTCATTCTTAACAAATTAGTTTTTGCAATTTGTGAGGGTCGTTCTAGCTATATACGAAATTGTTGATTAATAATAAGATAAATAAATTTTTAGATTTGGTTGGGCGGTCATATATTTATGGAATCGGTTATTATAGCATTGCAAAATTGTGCAAAAATAAATATTTTTTGATTCGTAGGTATTCAAAATAGAAAAGGAAATGAAAGTCAAATAAGGAAATGCTTGAATCAAAATAATTCCCTTTCAAGTTATATATACATTTTTAGAGGGCAGGGCAATATGAATGTTCTATTATGTTACATCAACACATTAAACAGATTCTATGATATATCTGCTGTCGAAGTAGGTCAACATTTCTATTGGCAAATAGGGGATTTTCAAGTGCATGCTCAAGTACTTATTACCTCTTGGGTTGTAATTGCTATCTTATTAATTTCAACCATTCTAGTTGTTAGAAATCCGCAAACTATTCCAACGTCCGGTCAGAATTTCTTTGAATATGTCCTTGAATTCATCCGAGACGTGAGCAAAACTCAGATTGGAGAAGAATATGGTCCGTGGGTTCCGTTTATTGGAACTTTGTTTCTATTTATTTTTGTTTCGAATTGGTCAGGGGCTCTTTTGCCTTGGAAAATTATAAAGTTACCTCATGGAGAATTAGCTGCACCCACAAATGATATAAATACTACTGTTGCATTAGCTTTACTTACGTCAGTAGCCTATTTCTATGCGGGTATTTCAAAAAAAGGATTGGCTTATTTTGGTAAATACATCCAACCAACCCCAATCCTTTTACCGATTAACATCTTAGAAGATTTCACAAAACCCTTATCACTTAGTTTTCGACTTTTCGGAAATATATTAGCTGATGAATTAGTAGTTGTTGTTCTTGTTTCGTTAGTACCTTTAGTAGTTCCTATACCTGTTATGTTTCTCGGATTATTTACAAGCGGTATTCAAGCTCTTATTTTTGCTACCTTAGCTGCCGCTTATATAGGTGAATCCATGGAAGGGCATCATTGATTAGTTATCAAAATAGTCTTTTTTTTTAGTTTAGCCTGTGACAAAGTATGTGTGGCTCACGATAATGTACTTAATAAAATAAACATAAATAAAAAAAAAAAAATAGAAAGACATTTTCACAATTTTTAATAACAATCAAAGGGATTCTCTAACCCACCCCCAAAAATGTACTAAGTAAGTATAAATAAAAACCATTCCCGGGGAATGGTAATAAAAAAAAAATAGGAAAAAGATCTTTTAGATAGATCTCTTTCCTATTTTTTCGAAAAAGAGTCTTTTTTTGACCAATTTGTATTTTACTCCATATTATTTTTATTTATTATTTTGTTCATTCAATTAGAACTATAAACATAATAGTATATTAATATATTAATTAATTAAAATTCTTATTAGATATCAAAATTGATTAGTATATTATATTTAATTAATTATTTAATTAATATTCGAAATATTAGATTGGGAACTATCATTTCGGATGATATCTACGTTGTTTACGACATGTGATTGAAAAAAAAAGATGTTATATCGAACTACAAAACATTTCCGTTTCATTCATTCACATTTAATAATTGACCAAAGTTTATTTGATTTTCCTAAATAAAATAGATATCTAAAATCACATTTAGATCGCTTAAATTCGAATATTTCCATAGTAATAATTTGGTCTTTCGAAATGGGATAATAATGAATAAAAGAAAGGACAAAAAATAGGGTGAGGGGGTCGAACTAAGTGTATATATAATCTAATCGTTATAAGACAACTCTTAGTTTTTTAGGGATTTCCAAGAATGATTCTCGAATCCTATTGAATCTTTGAATCTAAGGTATAACTAATTGGTTTACGGTATCGAACAAACACATGTATATGTCATAGTAGATATTCATTAGTTATATTAGTTATATATGACTATCTATCTAAATTTGTCCTACTCTAAATTTAGGTGGGGATTCGAAAAAAAGAGCCCTCCCATTCCATCTCTTGTAATTGTGAATTGAATAACTCAAAAATGGAAATAAAGAAAAAGAAAGAACGAAGAATTAAAAGAATGGTTCAAAATTTAAGATAAGAACAAAAATTGTATGTATTCACAAAAAACTACATGGGTAGAAACGAAAAAAAAAAAAAATGAATATCGAAGTTATTTGGATAATTCAATAAAAATTATTCATGAATTAAACTTCGACGAGATAAATGAACAATGAAATAATTGAACAATGAAATAATTAAGTCATAATTTCTTGGTTGATAATATTATTAACTATTTCTTTATTTTATTTGGAATAGGAGAAACTTATCATGGATCCACTGATTTCTGCTGCTTCTGTTATCGCTGCTGGGTTGGCCGTCGGGCTTGCTTCTATTGGACCTGGAGTTGGTCAAGGTACAGCTGCAGGGCAAGCTGTAGAAGGGATTGCGCGACAACCGGAAGCGGAGGACAAAATAAGGGGTACTTTATTACTTAGTCTGGCTTTTATGGAAGCTTTAACTATTTATGGGCTGGTTGTAGCATTAGCGCTTTTATTTGCCAATCCTTTTGTTTAATCTTTTCAAAAAATAGAAAAAGAAAAATACATATTGTTTTTTCCGTGGACTTTCGTTGCTGCTATTGCTTTTTTATATTTTATATATATTCCGATTTAACTCCTACAATTTATTCTTCATTCCTATTAACATACTGATTCGCCTTCTTCCGTCCCTTTATTTAGTCCAATGAGCGCCCCCTTTATTTAATCTTTAATTTAGAATTGAAAACAACTAGATATTTTACAATTGACATAAGAACTAGTATCTACTTCTAAGAGGTATCATTCTTATGGGGAATCTTTCAATTGACTAACCAATTCAAAATATAGAATATATTTATTAATAAATATATTCTATATTCTCTAATAGATAGAATAAAATTCTTATTATATTCATCTAGTAATTCATATTAATTATTAGTAAGAAATGAAAATATTATAAACTTTAATTTAATATAAAAAAATAAAATAAAAAAAACTGGGAATCGTAGAAACAAAATTAGTCTATCCATAAGAGGAGATGCGATCGTATGAAAAATATAACCGATTCTTTTCTTTGCTTCATTTACTGGCCATCTGCCGGAAGTTTCGGGTTTGATACCGATATTTTAGCAACAAATCTAATAAATCTAAGTGTAGTGCTAGGTGTATTAATTTTTTTTGGAAAGGGAGTGTGTGCGAGTTGTTTATTTCAAAGAATAGATTGGATCCAACCAACTGCACTTTTTTCGTTATAACTAAAAAAACGTGCATGATCCGGCGAATGACTTCTTACTAAATAAACAAAAAAATAGTTAAGAACCATAGCATTTCGCGATTCATTGGTAAATCTACTTTGATTCTCTATCAACCAAGAATTTTGGAGCATTACCATGGTTAAAGCTAACCAGTTTGAAGTTTAGACGCAATGTAGTATTCTTTCTACCATTATGTTAATACGGAAATTGGAATTTTTTCGATATAGAACACTCATGTCGATAAAATGACTTGAATTCTCTTTACGATGAAAAATAGGAAAAACAGGTGTTTTGTTTAACGCCTCCTTTTATACAATGCGGAATTGATGACCTACGTATAAATTAATCAGAATTCTTTGGATTTGAATAAAAAAAAAACAACTTTGCTGACAATTATTTGTTTGGTCAGAAGAGTCCTCCAAATATTTTAATCTTGTATTGGTAATCATTTTCAAGATTTTTAGAAATAGAGAAAAGAGGATAGGCTCATTCGATAATAAAGATAGGGAAATTTCCTATAAGGAATTGAGTGTGAGAGCCAAATGAATTGA